AAAAAGAGGCTAGAAGTATTCCAAAAAAAGCGATACTGACAGAAAAAACAGCATCTTTTAAAAATAGATACCAATCAGTCAAATCCTTTGGCTGTTGATGTAAAAGATCGATAGAGGGGGCTAACCATTTAGCTAATATATCCGTATTTTGGGGAATTCCTTCTTGATTAACTTGATTAAAAGGAATTCCCAGAGACCCAACCAACAAAGTAAATAGAACTAACACAAATAAAGGAAATAACATCGTATTATCCGATTCATACGGATATATATAAACTTTTTTATTTTCAAAATGCAAAATATTCAGAAAAAAATTTTCTGCATTTCTTTTTTTTAGATTCTCATTACTTCGATATATTTTTTTTTTCAAAAAAGACAAACTTGCATTTTGCATTTTTAATAAACGAAAATTTGTGTTCATTTTTGTTGAATACCCTTTACCCCATATAGATATCGAATAGAGAGCTGAATTTTTTTTACCAAGATAATTTTGAAAATAAACATTTAAATGCCCCTCAAAAGTAAGTAAATAGATCCGAAACATATAAAATGCTGTTAATCCTGCCGTGGCCCAAGCTATTATTGCGAAAATAGGCGAATATAACCAACTATCATTAAGAATTTCATCTTTGGACCAAAAACAAGCAAGGGGGGGAATACCGCAAAGGGAAAGTGTACCTAACAAAAAAGATGTTTTGGTAATCGGAGCATATTTTGTTAACCCACCCATGAGAACCATATTCTGACTTTTATCCGGAGAATATCCAACAACAGTTTCCATTGAATGAATAACAGATCCAGACCCTAAAAATAATAATGCTTTTGAATAAGCATGAGTAATCAAATGAAATAAAGCACTTCGGTAAGACCCCATTCCTAGAGCTAACATCATATAGCCCAACTGAGACATTGTCGAATAGGCTAAACCCCTCTTAATGTCTTTTTGAGCAAGAGCTAAAGTAGCTCCTAATAATACTGTTATTATACCTATCAACGAGATAAAATTCATTATATAAGGTATAACTATAAAAAGAGGAAGAAGACGAGCTACAAGAAAAATACCCGCCGCCACCATAGTAGCAGCATGTATAAGAGCGGAAATGGGAGTGGGTCCTTCCATAGCATCGGCTAACCATACATGAAGAGGAAATTGTGCAGATTTAGCAACTGCACCAGCAAATACTAAAGCAGCACACAGTGTAATAAAGGGAGAATTGACTTCATTTTTTAAAATCAAATTATTGAATATTTCGAATAAATCCCTAAATTCAAAACTACCCGTTATCCAATAAAAACCCAAAATTCCTAATAATAAACCAAAATCTCCTACTCGATTTGTTACAAATGCCTTTTGGCAAGCATTTGCTGCAAGAGGTCTTGTGAACCAAAAACCTATTAATAGATAGGAACACACCCCAACCAATTCCCAAAAAATATAAATTTGTATCAAATTCGAACTAGTAACTAATCCCAACATTGAAGTACTGAAAAAACTCATATAAGCAAAAAATCTTAAGTAGCCCTGATCGTGAACCATATAATTATCACTATAAATGAGAACCATAATTCCAACAGTAGTGATTAACATTGACATAATAGAAGTAAGTGGATCAATCAAGTAGCCTAATTCTAAAGAAAAATCATTATCAAGAGTCCAAGACCAGATATATTGATATATGAAATTGCTATTTATTTGCTGAATAGACAGATTAATTGAAAAAAGCATGACTATACTTAACAATAAAATACTCGGAAAAGCCCACATACGACGAAGATTTTTTGTTGCTGTCGGAAAAAGGAGAAGTCCTACTCCGATTAACATGGGAACTGGGAGTGGAACAAAAGGTATGATCCACGCATATTGATACGTCTGTTCCATAAAAAAAGTTTTTTCTTAATAATTCTTAATTCCTATTAATGTTTTTCCGATTCGACGGATTTTCCCTCTTTTGAAAAGAGTCAATAAAAAATCAAGATATGCGCGAACATAAATAGAATTTTTTGAATTTGTATTTCTTTTTATGTATTCTTTCTGCTAAATACTTCAAATATTCAAATCAAGAAGTTACAATTGGTCAAATCATAGGAAAAAAACTTTAAAGTCTCCTTTTGAATTTGAAAATTTTGAAGAAAGGGTCAAAGTAAGTCTTTTTCCGGTTTGCCGAACAAACTTTTTATTAAAATACTAAAAACAAGAGGTTTTACGCTTCTCGAGGTATTGTATATTGTATATTCCATCATTTAGTAAACATACTAAAAACATCATAAATTCACTATGACAGAAAGGAGAAGGAAAAACCAGTCCATATTCATTTTTTTATATATTAAGTTTTTATATATTAAGTGCAACGAATTTCATTGCATAAAGGATCTATAAATTCTATAACTAAATATAAATATCGATTTGAATGGGAAATAATGGTAAAGAAAAAAGAAAGATATCAATCAAAACGAAATTTTTTTGACGGATACTTTAAGAGATGGAAAAAAACAAAGAAAAAATATTCTTTTTTGTGTTATTTTCCCGTACCTTTCACCTATCTTTTCTTTTTTATTTTTATATAGTGGAACAATGTTCTCTAAAAAAAAATACAAATACAATGAAAATGAATTAGTAAAGCGACGCTTTTTTTGTAAACACTAAATGTCTTTCACATCCAGCTATACCAATGAGTAATCTCTCAATTTAAAATTGAAATGGCAGTTCCAAAAAAACGTACTTCTGCATCAAAAAAGCGTATTCGTAAAAATTGTTGGAAAAGGAAAGGGTATTGGGCAGCGTTAAAAGCGTTTTCCTTGGGGAAATCTCTTTCTACTGGCAATTCCAAAAGTTTTTTTGTGCAACAAACAAATCAAAAATAAGTAATAAAGCCTAAAAGATTGGAATCAACTTGAGTCAAAAATAGACTCAGCTCATTTCCAAAATTCCATATTTTCATTCTTAGAATATGTAGAACAAGAATTTTTCTCTTTACCTTACCGAAACCTAATTGAAAAATTCAACAAAAAACACAATAGAATTGGACTTATTTTTTCATTACCAAGGTGGGGAGTCTTTTTCCCCATCGACCTATTTTCCATTTTTTTTAGTTTCTTTGAACTCGTATATAGATCCCGATATATCTTTTCTTATCAATCCCCCCAAAAAAAGACTTAGGTAAGATATTCTGGAGAATATGTATAAATTTGGAATGATCAAAAATCCATTTTTTCAATGAAATAAAAAAATAGTTTATTAATAAAAAAAAAAAATTCTTGGGGGTTCTATCCCTTAATTCAAATTCAGATATAGGACTGTTTGGTTTTACAAGAGTTCAAGCCGAGGGGAGTATCAAATTCACGAAAAATTAAGATCTTAAACTAAACTAATGAACCTTCAAATACCCACGGGGCGCAATTTATTTATCTATTGGAATCTTTCCTAAAAAACATTCCATCCAATTGAATTGTTAAATCTAGACGATTACTTATTCATAGGTTATTATCAGTTCAAGACAAGCCGCTATGGTGAAATTGGTAGACACGCTGCTCTTAGGAAGCAGTGCTAGAGCATCTCGGTTCGAGTCCGAGTGGCGGCATGTCATCGACTAAAAAAGTCATTGAATCCTATAATGAATTCAATTGGACATTTAGATTCTATAATTGAGGGACTCCTCCTTTAAAAATTTTTTATGATTATGATATTTTCAACCTTAGAGCATATATTTACTCAGATTTCTTTTTCAATCGTTTCCATTCTAATATCAATTCATTTGATAAGCTTTTTTATCGATGAAATCGTAAAACTGTATGATTCATCTGAAAGGGGCATGATAATAACTTTTTTTTGCATAACGGGATTATTAGTTACCCGTTGGATTTATTCAGGACATTTTCCGATAAGTAATCTATATGAATCACTAATCTTCCTATCATGGAGTTTTTCCCTTATTCATATAGTTCCATATTTCAAAAAAAAGAAAAATATTATAAGTCCAATAATTGGGCCCAGTGCTCTTTTTATCCAAGGTTTTGCTACTTCAGGCCTTTTAACGGAAATACGGGAATCCGCAATATTAGTACCCGCTCTTCAATCGGAGTGGTTAATAATGCACGTAAGTATGATGATATTAGGCTATGCAGCCCTTTTGTGCGGATCATTATTATCCGTATCACTTCTAGTCCTTACAGTTAGAAAAAAGAGACATTTGATTACTACAAGTAATCATTTATTACATTTGAATGGGTCACTTGTTTTTGGTGAAATCGAATTAATGATCGAACGAAGTCATTTTTTACAAAATACTTCTTTTTTTTCTACAAAGAATTATTACAAATCGCAATTGATTCAACAATTGGATTTTTGGAGTTATCGAGTTATTAGTTTAGGATTTATCTTTTTAACCATAGGAATTCTTTCTGGAGCCGTGTGGGCTAACGAAGCATGGGGATCCTATTGGAGTTGGGACCCAAAAGAAACTTGGGCTTTTATTACTTGGCTGGTGTTCGCGATTTATTTGCATACCCGAACAAATAAAAAATGGCAAGGTAGAAATTCAGCAATTGTGGCGTCTATTGGATTTCTTATCATTTGGATATGCTATTTTGGGGTCAATTTATTAGGAATAGGATTACATAGTTATGGTTCATTTTCATTATAATTATGTTATGAATTATAATGGAAAACCCACAAACCATTCCGACTGGGGGTCAGAATTTCTTCGAATATGTTCTTGAGTTCATTCGAGATGTTTCGAGATGTGGGGGTTCTTAGAATAGGAAAGTCTAAGGCACATATACGATCAAAGAATTTGGTGTGAACTGGCGAGAACGAGGTGAATCAAATATTTAGTGATTCGCTGGGGTTCTTGCCAGTTCAAAATGAATTTCAACTTAACGTATGACAAGAAGAAGGCTTTTTCTTCTTCTTCTCATTGTACGAGAAATTGTTGTAAAATTTATTCATTAAAACTTTCTATAAAAAAAAATTAGATAGAATAGCTTCAACCTTTTCAACTGAGAGGGAAAGAACGAAATCGGGGTACATACCAATACCTAGTATTGGTAAAAAAATAGCGATCGAAAGAAATAACTCTCGTGGTCCAGAATCAAACAAATAGGAATTTGAAACATTAAATATCTTGTAACCATAGAACATTTGACGTAACATAGATAATAAATAAATAGGAGTTAATATCATTCCAATTGCCATTACAAAAGTAATTAATAGTTTTGTTAGGAACAGATATTTTTCACTAGTAATGAATCCGAAAAATATTATTAATTCGGCAACAAAACCACTCATACCTGGTAATGCAAGAGAGGCCATCGAAAAGCTACTGAACATCGTGAATATTTTTGGCATTGAGATAGCTATTCCACCCATTTCGTCAAGATAAATAAGACGTATTCTATCATAAGTTGTTCCAGCCAAGAAAAAAAGTGCAGCACCAATAAATCCATGGGAGATTATTTGTAAAAGAGCTCCGTTGAGTCCCATATCGGTGATAGAACCAATTCCTATAATTATGAAACCCATATGAGATACAGAGGAATAGGCTATTCTTTTTTTTAAATTCCGTTGACCCAGAGAGGTTGAAGCTGCGTAGATTATTTGCACGGCGCCTACTATTATTAACCAAGGAGAAAATATAGAATGCGCATGGGGAAATAATTCCATATTGATTCGAACTAATCCATACGCTCCCATTTTTAATAAGATTCCGGCTAGAAGCATACAAGTACTATAGTGTGCTTCTCCATGGGTATCTGGTAACCATGTATGTAGTGGTATGATTGGTAATTTGACAGCAAAAGCAATAAAAAATCCAATATAGAATAGTATTTCCAAAGCTAAGGGATAGGTTTGGTTGGATACTATGTCCAAATTTAATGTTGGTTCATTAGAACCATATAAACCAACGCCAAGAACTCCCAGTAAAAGAAAAACCGAACCCCCTGCCGTGTATAAAATAAATTTTGTAGCTGAGTAGAGACGTTTTTTTCCTCCCCACATGGATACAAGTAGATAAACGGGGATTAATTCTAACTCCCACATGAGGAAAAAAAGTAAAAGGTCCCGAGAAGAAAACAATCCGATTTGCCCACTATACATTGCTAACATCAGGAAATTAAATAATCGAGAATCTCGAGTAAGCGGCCAAGCCGCTAAGGTAGCTAAAGTAGTAATGAATCCCGTCAATAGAATGGGTCCTATTGAGAGCCCATCTATCCCTAGTCTCCAATGGAAATCAAAAAAATGGATCCAGTTATAATCCTCCTCCAGTTGGATTAATGAATCATCCGATTGGAAATGATAACAGAATGCATAAGTCATTAGAAGGAGTTCTAGAATACAAATACATATAGTATACCAGTGAATTACTTTATTTCCCTTATGTGGAAGAAGGAAAATTAAGGAACCCGAAAAAATTGGAAAAACAACAATTATTGTTAAGAAAGGAAAATGATTCGTGGTAAAGACAAGATAGACTTGGGCCATAAAAATCCGTGCGCAAAATCAAATAAAAATAGTTTGCGCACGGATTTTGTCGGTAAAAAAAATGGATTTTAAGTAGAGTTTTATGGAACGTATCAATAAGCTAGACCCATACTACGGGTTGTTTCATGCCATAAATAAACCCGAACACTCAAGAAATCCGTTGGGCAGGCGGATTCACATCTCTTACAACCAACACAGTCCTCAGTCCTTGGAGCAGAAGCTATTTGTTTAGCTTTACATCCGTCCCAGGGTATCATTTCTAATACATCTGTGGGGCAAGCTCGGACACATTGAGTACATCCTATACATGTATCATAAATCTTTACTGAGTGTGACATTGTATCTATACAATTTTTAACATCATGAATTTTCGATCTAGTAAACTAACTTATAAATCAATCTTCTAATTAGATACCAGATGAATCAATGAGTGATCCAAATCAATGTACTTGAATTGTTTCTGAGCGGGCGCAAAAATCCTCTGATTTCTTATGTTTCGGCAAACATGATCATACCTTACCCACATCAAATCGTCCAGTTGGAAGTAATTTATGACTACTCGAATTTTCTTTTCTACGATTCATATCATATTATTTATTCAACAAATTGGATTGGTTAATACGAGTGGATTTTCTATTACGATAAATGGATGAAACAATAGCTAATCCAATAGCTGCTTCAGCGGCTGCAATAGCTATAAGAAAAATGGAGAAAATGTCTCCTCTTAATTGACGATCATCAAACATATCAGAAAATGTTACAAAATGGATATTAACCGAATTTAATATAAGTTCAAGACACATAAGGGCTCTAACCATATTTCGACTTGTGATCAATCCATAAATACCAATAGAAAATAAAAAGGCACTCAAAACAAGTATATGTTCGAGCATCATTACTCAACTCCTTATCAATCTTGATTCATTTCAATTTCAATCTGAACAATAATTCAATCCAGTCGATTCTAATACGTATGGAAGAAAACAAGGGAATTGGTTGGGAATAGATCAATCTAAAAAGAAATTGATTCAATTTTTGTTTTAAATGGGTACTCAAATTATCAAATTAAAGGATTAGATTCTTTTTCCCTTGATTTATTTGAGAATTCTTCCTTTAAAATTATTGACGAGCTATAGCAATCGCACCGATTAAAGCGACTAAAAGAATTATTGAAATCAGTTCAAATGGAAGAAAAAAATCTGTTGATAAATGAATTCCAATTTGTTGACTATTACTTATCAAATCTTGCTCTAAAATATGGTTTGATTTTGTAGTCCAAACGATCCCATACCAGGACGTATCTAGAATAATAGTAATTAGTGAAATAAAAAGACTTGTACAAACCATCGAAGTAATTCCATCTCCAACGGTCCAAAGCTGAAAATCTTCGAAATCGTAATCTTCTGAACCATTCATGAACATGACAGCAAAAATAATTAAAACATTTATAGCTCCTACATAAATAAGGAGCTGCGCAGCAGCTACAAAATAAGAATTCGAAAGAATATAGAATAAGGATATACAAAAAAGAACCAATCCCAATGAAAAGGCCGAATAAATTGGATTTGGAAATAAGACTATTCCAAGACTTCCTAATATAAGACCCGACCCCAGAAAAACTAAAAGAAAATCGTGTATTGGTCCAGGTAAATCCATTTTTTTATAGAAAAAGTAAATCCAAATATTTCATGACTTTGTTGAACCGATCGGGAAAAGGGGGAATTATCCTATTTTTCTTTTTAGAATACTTCTTAATTGAAGAAAATTTGAATAGGGTGGTTGGTGTGGATTGAGGTAGATCCAGTTATTGGTCTACGCTTATTCTCGAAAACAGAGTTTGAAATTATATATTTTTAAATCCTTATTTGAATAGAAATAAATTTTCAATCCAAATGAACCACGATTCTCGACAACCAATGGCTCATTTATCTGGTATCTTGAACAAGCAAAAAACTTATTCCCTTAGATTCCAAAGTGATTTGGAATTTTGAAATGCAAGGGTTTTATACATTTTTTATTTGAGGTGAATTTGACGAAATTGTTCGAATTGTGTAATCGCCTGTTATGGATACCGGTAATCGACCTAAAGAAATTTGATTATAATTCAATTCGTGACGATCATAAGTAGAAAGTTCATATTCTTCAGTCATTGATAAACAATTTGTTGGACAATACTCAACGCAATTACCACAAAATATACAAATTCCAAAATCAATACTGTAATTAAGTAATCGTTTCTTTCGAATTTCAGTTTCCAATTTCCAATCAACTACGGGTAGATCTATAGGACACACACGAACACATACTTCACAAGCAATGCATTTATCAAATTCAAAGTGTATTCGGCCCCGGAAGCGCTCTGATGCAATGAATTTTTCATAGGGGTATTGAATAGTCACAGGTAAACGATTTGCATGGGACAAGGTAATCATGAAACCTTGACCAATGTACCTGGCAGCTCGTATTGTTTGTTGACCAGAATTCAAGAACTCGGTTAGCATAGGAAACATATCGGAATATCTATAAATAATTTTATACTTGTTTCTTTCTCTTGTTTGAGACAAGTTTTGAAAATAGAAAAATTTTAGTTCTTTACAGTGAAAAAAGTTGGGACGAAGTCGTTAATAATAGATTACCCAGAGAAATAGGTAAAAGAAATTTCCACCCAAGATTTAATAGTTGATCCATCCTCAATCTCGGTAAAGTCCATCTTGTTGCAATAGAAATGAACAAGAACAGATAAGTTTTTGCTAATGTACTAAAGATACCTATTATTGTTCCAAAAACTTGACTTCTTTTAGTTAGTTCAGGAACGAATATGTAGGGAATAGAAAGATTCCAACCTCCCAAGTAAAGAACTGTTACAAATAATGAAGAAACTAGTAGATTTAGATAGGAAGCAACGTAAAATAAACCAAATTTTATACCTGAATATTCGGTTTGATAACCCGCTACTAATTCCTCTTCTGCTTCTGGTAAATCAAAAGGTAATCTCTCACACTCGGCTAAAGAAGAAATTAGAAAAACGATAAACCCTATAGGTTGACGCCACAAATTCCATCCCCAAAAACCGTATTTGGATTGTGCTTCAACTATATCAACTGTACTTGAACTGTTAGATAATCATAGTCGGCGATAACATCACTGTTTCCGTCGCTATTACAGAACCGTACATGAGATTTTCACCTCATACGGCTCCTCGTAGGTCACAAAAAACTGTAAGGGCCTTTCAATATTTTGGATCTTGATCCCTTTGTGGGATCCATGATCAATAGAGAGTCAAACTCTTATCCTAAAGCCTAGAATTCAACCTATGAAATTCCGTCTGCTAGTTCTAGTTATAATAAAAAAAGTGCTTCTGAATTGATCTCATCTTTTAAAAAGTTTGTATTTTTCTTTGTTGATTAATAACTTTATCCTTGAATAAAAAACTTTTTTGAGGAATAGTACAGAGATATTTCCACCTATTCTTTTTTTTTGTACGAAAATTCGATATTTTATTACCTAACAAAGATTCTATTTCTATTGAAAAAATCGAAAAATGAATGAATAAAAAAGATCTCTTTTTGTAATTATGGATGAATAAAAAAGATTTCTTTTTGCAATTCTAGTCTTTCCACTTTTGTTCGTTCCTATTCTACTTTCCCAGGAAAAGGGGGGCGGCATTACTGAAATAAAAGATTTCTTCGTTCTTGATAGTTATTTACTTAATCGGTGGATAGGAAGATACTCTGGATCAAAATCTAGGGGAGTACTTCTTAATAATTTCTACCAACTTAAAGCCCCAATTTGAATTACTTTGATATAACTATCCTCTTGGAAAGGTTATATGATCTCCATTACTAATCCTTTGTGTATCTTAGTCTTCCTAACCATCCACTCATTTTTTGAATCTTCCAGCAGGTTAATACTAATACATCCATGGTAATAGATAGTAAAAATAGTAAAACCCCCGGGGTTGATCTTTTGAACCCGCTTCAAGCTATGATTACTAATCAACCAATCTAACTTGGGGTAAAGTAAACATAAGAACTGATACTGTTTACTTTGACTTAATTCTTGTACATAGGAAATGAGATTGAATGGCTTTAACAGCAAATTAGGAAACCGTTTGATTTCACTCATCTAACTATCCGGTTTAGTTTATCAACTACGACGCTGAATAAAAAATAGATATTCAACCTTCTTGGTTGAAAGAAATATGGAAAGTTTATGTCTCACCGAATCACACGTAGAGATATTGATAATACACATAGAGTTAATGGTATTTCATAACTAATTGATTGAGCAGCAGCCCTTAATCCACCTAAAAAGGAATATTTATTATTTGACCCATATCCCGACATAAGAAGTCCAACGGGAGCAAGGCTTGAAATGGCGATCCATAAAAAAACACCAATACTAAGATCGGCTAGAATGAATCGATAACTAAAAGGAATTACTGAATAACTTAGAAAAATGGATATCACTGCTATGGCTGGCCCAATATTGAATAAACGAGTATCTCCTCTAGATGGAAGAAGATTCTCTTTGAAAAGTAATTTTGTCCCATCTGCTAGAGCTTGAAGAATTCCCAAAGGCCCGGCATATTCAGGTCCAATACGTTGTTGGATTCCTGCAGATATTTCTCTTTCTAACCAAACAATTACTAGTACACCTAGTGTGATTCCTAATACAAGAGTCAAAATAGGGATAAGTGTCCATAATATCTCATAGACTTCTTTTAAGGATTCCAATCCGGAAAACGAATGGATAGCTTGTAGTTCTGTTGTATCAATTATCATTTCAACGATCGACTTCTCCCATAATGATATCTATGCTACCTAGTATCGTCATAATATCAGCCAATTTCATTCTTTTAACTAACTGAGGAAGAATTTGCAAGTTGATAAAACCCGGCGGTCGAATTTTCCATCTCCAAGGAAAAACACTCTGATCTCCTATCAGAAAAATTCCCAATTCTCCTTTTGGTGCTTCAACTCTTACATAAAGTTCTTGCTTGGACAATTCAAAGGTAGGGGAAGGTTTTTTACTAATGAATCGATATTCAAAATCATTCCATTCCGGTTTTTTTATTCTATCAAAGCGCCGTATTTCTAAATTTTCATAGGGCCCCCCAGGAATTCCCTCTAAGGCCTGTTGAATAATTTTTACGGATTCTGCCATTTCACCCATTCGTACTAAATAACGAGCTAATGAATCCCCCTCTTTTTGCCAGTGAACCTCCCAATCCAATTCGTCGTAACACTCATAACGATCAACTTTACGAAGATCCCATTCTATTCCGGAAGCTCGTAGCATTGGGCCTGATAAACCCCAATTTAGTGCTTCTTCTGCCTGAATAATGCCTATGCCTTCAACTCGTTCTAAAAAAATAGGATTCCGTGTAATAAGTTTTTGATATTCAGCAACGCCGATTAAAAAATAATCGCAAAATTCCAAACATTTATCTACCCAACCATGAGGTAAATCGGCAGCTACTCCTCCGATACGAAAATAATTATGCATCATACGCATACCGGTAGCAGCTTCGAATAGGTCATATATCCATTCTCGTTCTCTAAAAATATAAAAGAAAGGGGTCTGTGCTCCAATATCGGCCATAAAGGGGCCGAGCCATAACAAATGAGAAGCGATACGACTCAATTCCAACATAATAATTCTTATATAGCTAGCCCTTTTAGGGACTTGAATATTGCCTAACTGTTCGGGTGCGTTTACGGTTATTGCTTCTGTGAACATAGTCGCTAAATAATCCCAACGCGTTACATAAGGCAAGTATTGTATAATTGTTCGGTTTTCCGCAATTTTCTCCATACCTCTATGTAAATAACCCAATATTGGTTCACAGTCGATAACATCTTCACCATCGAGAGTAACGATCAGCCGAAGAACGCCGTGCATTGATGGGTGTTGAGGGCCCATATTTACTATCATGAGGTCTTTTCTTGTAGTTGGTGCAATCATAAGTTTTTTTCCGAGTCATTCTTCCATGCATTGTTTGAACGTAAAAAGAAGAGTTCGTCAAAATTAAAACGAATAAAAGTTCAAATTAGGCTTCAAGTTAACGAGTTTTTTTCTCTCGAATATCTAACTTTGCAATTAATGCTTTATAACGTTCTCTATTTTTTTTTGATAAATAGGCTAGTAGTCGTTGACGTTTTCCCAAAATTTTCCGCAAACCTCTCTGAGATGAAGAGTCTTTTTTGTGTAATTCCAAATGCGAAGTAAGGCTACTTATCTTAGTGGTGAAAGTGAATACTTGAAATTCAACAGATCCCCTGTTTTCTGTGTTTTCTTTTTTAGAAATAACCGAAATGAATGAATTTTTTACCATAGAAAAATTCCCCTTCCTTTTGAAAGATATGGATTTTACCGATCAGTAATAATAATGCCATTAATTTTAATGGGTATATACAAAATATACAAAAATCTAATTCCAAGTTATTTGTTATTTTAAAACTGCTAATTTTCTGGATTCAAATCAATCCATCCAAATTTGAGTTGGATTAAAATAGAGGTAAAAAAGGATTCATTTCGAGATTGAAGTCCGCTATTATTCATTTACTATTGGATTGGATATTTTATATCAATGAAAGGGAAGGGAAGACTAAAATGTGTGGTCTGCATTTTTTTCGGATACCCTATATTTTTTCATATTTTCATATACCCATATATCATATATAATAGAAAGTATATGATATTATGATATACGGATATAGAGTTATTATCCACGAATTTTCAATTGTGGATATAGATGTATCCTTAACATACTGAAACGACTGCCGTTGTTGGTATTAAACCAATACCGATTCATACAGGCTAAATCTTCTAATCGATAATTAGGCCAAAGAAAGAGTTTTAATTTCATAAATGGATTTTCTTCTATATTAAGATTAAGACCTTTATTTTCGGGCAAAGCTTGGTTGCTGTTCTTTCCATTCCAAAATACTAGATTTCTATTTTCATCCTTTCGATACTTTGAGTTGAATGAAATTAGAATTCTAAATTTTCTACGACGTCTAAACGATAAAATATTTTCAGGAATAAGGAAATAAAAATGATTCTTAGAAACATATCTTTCTTCTTGGTATTTTTGATTTGTTTGGTACTTACTCTTATCAATCAATGAAGTACTTATGGTTTGATACATTAAAAATAGTCCATCATTTTTTCCAAACAGACGAGTGGGTTCTATAATCAATATTCCCTTATTGAACAATTCTGCACAAGTTAGACTATGATGAATCATCATTATATCTAAATCCATTTCTTTTGTTTGAATTGAAGATAGAATAATCTTTCTTGGATCTATCAGTCTAAGCAGGAGACAATATATTTCCTGATTATTCAGCAATCTTTCGTCCGAAGTATTGTCCTGCCATTTGCATTGAAAAAGTAAATAACGTTCTAGGAAGGAATCTAGTTGACTTTTTTTCTTTTTCATATTTACAGGATTTTTTTCACTAGATTTTTGTTTTTCTTCAATAGATTTTTGTTTTTCTTCACTAGATTTTTGTTTTTCTTCGATAGATTTTTGTTTTTCTTCAATAGATTTTTGTTGTGACATAACAGATCCAGAATCTTTTTCTTTTGGGGGTTCTTCTTGATTTACTTGCTTTTTTTTTTTTTTTTCATTGCTATTTAGATTTATTAGATTTAAAAGAAGTAATTTGTTTGGTCTAAACCAAGGTTTCATTTTATATGCCTGATGAAATAAGACAAATTCTGGGAAGAACCAACCTTCTAGATTTGAGATAGAATAATTTAGCATTTTTTCATTCATTCCCATCCAATCAACAAAAACGTTGTGGAATTTTAGGAGATTGTCTGGAAGCCTAAAATAAGAAATATTTAAATATGCATTTGAAATAGATATTTTCAAATAGTTATGAGTCTTCCTTTGCATATTTTTTTTCGTATTTGGATCGGTCGTGATAGAGGATTCAATATCCATTTTTTGTCTGCGATACAAACTTTTCAAACGCAAATATTTTCTATCTACCATTTTTTCCACAGCTAGCATATCCACATAATTATAGATAGGGGTGGTTTTCAGAATATCATAAAGTCGATCCCCGTGCGTGTTACAAGAAAGTTCTCGATTCTTATTTCCTTGAAACGTAAGTCCATAAATTATTTCCTTGCATTTTTGGGAGTTAAGAAATTTATCTGCTAAAAGATCATATCTATAATATTTTTGAAAATTTTCTTTTTGATTCGCTAATTTGTATACTTCCCATTTTTTTTTTGAATTACTTACTTGGTCTGTTTTATATGAATTGCATTTTCTTAATTTTTCCTTTTTATCTATATAAGGCTGACGAGAAGTATTTCGCCATTTCTCAGACATTAATCTAGACCATCCGATCGATGATAAATCGTATGGATAATACCCTCTTAACCAGTTTTTCCATTGATTTTGGTCACAATTCGTAAGTTTCTGATCATCTAATTGTAATTTGGAATGAACCATTCCTTCTTTTTCTAAAGAATCCTTTATTTCGGACTTAAGAAACAAAGAGATTCCTTGATATTGCAGAACAGATCTTAATTTATGCAAATTACTAACTTGGATTTGTGATAATTTGTAAAATACATATGCTTGTGACACGCAAGATAAGTCAAAAAAAATATGTAAATTGCTTTTAATATGCCTAATGTTATCAAGGGACTTTTTAAACGGAATTGGTTTTTTCTTAATTAGGTTTAGGGATTTATCAATAATTTTTTTTGTTAATCTAAGACGAGTATTAATATATGAACTATATTTACATACCTCTGCCAGTTTCAATTCAATGCTCGATAAAAATATATGCCGATATATTAGTTCGATAGATAAAAATATATGCCGATATATTAGTTCAATCAAAAATTTCCAATAAAGGGGAAATTTAGAAATTAATCGAATAGTTCTTCTTTTTATTAATATTTTCCATTTTTCTGAGCTTTTAACATTAGAACTGGATTTCTTAGGACCCATATGATTTTTTTTTTTCTTGTTTATATTTTTTTGTATTTGATTTCTAATTGTCCCTATTCGCTCAGTCAGATCTTTTATTTTTTTTTCTGTCAATGAAGAATTTGTCAAACCCGGCGATCCTGTTTGACTAAAAGATTGGTTAATTATTTGATTGCTGATTATGGAATCTTTTTCTTCTTGAATTTTATTCGATTCATAGATTTCTACTTCTCTTAATTCTCTTAATTGAATTGGGGTTTCTTTTGAAATTCTTTTTTTTTTTTTTTTTTCTTTGAATTTGAAATAGTTCTTTTTCATTTTTGCCACCTTTTTTCCCAGTTCTTTAAAAACGGGTTTCCAAAAGGAAGGTCCTTTTTGGGGCGAACCAAAAGGTTCTTTAGCTTCCAGTCCAAAAACTGTTAAAAAAGAAACAGCCTCCTTTACTGTTTCAATTGCATAAGATTGGTGATTATGCCAAGGTTTCAGACGGAAAGGAAATATTATTTTGATCTGAAGACCTTCTACCCACCAATTTTCAGGAAATTCTAGATCGTCTGATAATGAAGTGCCATTATAAGTACATATAATATGCATCTCTTTATTTAATTCCTGAAAATCCTCAGACCATTCAGGACGTTGGTGTAGGAATATACGTCCAAGATTTTTTGCAATTATCAATGAAGGAAATAGAATATATTTTCGAAAAAAAGAATGAATTAGCAACAAACAAGATCTTATTCCTTGCCCATAATTATGAGTCTCCCAACGCGCTGCTATCTTCATTTGCCTGCCTTCGTCTCTTCTATTTTTTTTTTCTTTTTCGATTCCATTTTCTTCTATTTTTTTTTGTTCGTTTGTAGACTCTACAATAGTTCGAAAAACGGATTTCATCGATTCAAATATATTAGATGTTAAAGAAGTTAAAGAAAAGAGAATGGGGTTTTTTATTCTGTACACAAAAAGGGGGGAATGCGCATTTCCTTGAAACACTTTCCAAATAACTACTTTGCGCCTTTGTGCCCGCACAGACCCATTGATTAGATCTCGATCAAAGTCTGGTTGTTCTAAATAGCGTATCGTAGTCAAGTCTTCCGAGTCATCCTCATTCTTCTTCGTTTCTTTGATATCAGTAAAAATTACTACCCGTTTGGCTTCTCTTGAACGAATTTCCAAATTGTCGTCTTCTGTTTTCCTATCGTTTTCGTGAGTAATTAATTGGTATTCCCATCGGGGAATTAGTTTACTAATTTCGTTTATTTTATTTTGACTTGTGCGTATGTTTTGACTATTAGCATGAGTTAAAAATAATAATAGTTTTTTTAAAAAAAAGTTTTCATATATTTTTTCCTTTTCTCTTTCTAAGTTTTCATAATTGATAGGATCCTTCTTTTGTTTCCAAAAATTTTTCCCAGGAAAGAAAAAAAGAGAAAACCCGGAACTGGTACAACTTGTAAAGTTAAAGCGAGAAGGGGATCTGTGTGTATAAAGAGCCCGACCTCTTTTAAAATTTACAATATACCAATAATATTCGAAGAACTCTCGATGATTCCTAAAAAAAAAAGAAAAGTGTATCTTGAGAAACCTCAATCTTTCCACAAAAGGCGTCCCTGCGGGATGAGAAAAAAAAAAACCACGGGCATCATTGAGATTGTCCAAAAGAAGCTTCCAAAAAAAATAATAGGCGTGAGCGTAGAAAGCGTAGGACAAATAAGGAAAAATAATAAGGCTGCGAGAAATAGCTTTTTTAATAACTGTGAAAAAATTCGTTGATTCTATTGCTTCTGAATTTTTATCATCAAATCTTTTTATTTTCATTTTAAGTTCTAATTGTTCATTGTCGGTGTACGGAACAAGGATTCGGTGAATCCGATTTATTTGAAATTCTATAAAATTTTTTGTCGAAGCTTTTTTGAGGATTGAATTTTTTTCGATTGTTTTTCGACATGATCCACTTAAGAAAGGATCATACCTTTTTGGTAAGTATTTTTTTCGCGAATTATCATTACACATTCGAGTTCTTGTTTCAAGTCTATTTAAAAAACTAGATTTTTTCTCTA